GTATATGTGTATATATATATATAATTATATAAATATATTTTATAAGATATAAATTTATAAATAAATATACTAAGTAATTATGAAGCAAAAATTAAATATTTTAATTTATAAAATTATTTAAATTAAATAAATATTATACAATAAATATATAATTCCAAATAAAATAAAATCAGTATAATTATTTAACTAATATGCCGTAGACCTTCCTTTTAGGGAAGGTCTTCAGATAAGTTAATTAAATTTATTATATAATTTTATATATTAACCTCATAATTAAGTAAACAATTAAGCTATTAAATTATTTATTTAATATAAAACCCAATAAAAATCAATTTTAAATTAAAATAAATAAAAAGATAATATAAATTGAGTAAATATTATTTAATAATTACTTTATTTCAAGCAAAATAAAATTTAAGTAATTAAATTTATTATATAGTTTTATAAATTTAACTTTAGATTTTAAAAAAAATAACATAAATAATCAGATACTTTTAAAAAAATTAAATCCAATAAGATTAATTTTGAACTAAGATAAACAGTACAATAATGTTAATTAGATTTATTAGAATTAAGTATAATAATATAATTTAATATTTATCCCAGAAATATTAAATAAAAATTATTTATATATTATGATTAATGATTTAATTAAAATTAAATATAGAAATAACATAAAATTAGGTATTGTATTATTATATAACCTTCCTTTTTTTTTAGAGTTAAAAAAAAAAAAAAAGGAAGGTTAATAAATTAGAGTAATTAAATTATTATTATAATTAATTAATCTAATGTTTATTTAAATTGTAATTAGAATAAATAGATTTGTTTTAATATTATAATTAATAATTTAATTAAAATAAAGAATAAAATTATATATTTACTGTTATTTTTAATTTAAAAAGCATAATTAAATTTTATTTAGGTTATATTATATAATTCTTCTAGTGTTGTGTTTGTAGGTTTGTTTTTATAGCCTCTACTTTTTTATTAGCATTTTTAGTTTGTCTTTTTAAAGACCTTTCTTTTTTTTGAAACTTAAAAGAAAGGTCTCTAATTTAGGTTAATCTTTCTTGTGTTTGTTTTGTAGGCTATGAAATTTATGAAATCATATTTAGTGTTGTGTTTGTAGGTTTGTTTTTATAGCCTCTACTTTTTTATTAGCATTTTTAGTTTGTCTTTTTAAAGACCTTTCTTTTTTTTGAAACTTAAAAGAAAGGTCTCTAATTTAGGTTAATCTTTCTTGTGTTTGTTTTGTAGGCTATGAAATTTATGAAATCATATTAATTATGTGGATTATTTCGTATTTGTTTATTAACTAGTTTTTTTTGTTTAATTTAAGTAAATTTAATTCTGGTTTTTTTATTTAGCTTTATGTATATAATATATAGATTTGTTTTAATTATTTTATTTCTAGTATTAAGATTTTTTACGTTAAGTTTTTTTAATGAAGTAATATGTTTATAAATTAGATTAATATTGTGCCAGCATTCGCGGTTATACAGTTTATTTAAGTTAATTTTTTAGGTTGGTATATTTATTGTTATATTAGATTTGTTAGAATGTTTAAATTTAGGTGGAATTTATTTGATTATGTTTAATCTAGATAGATTTTGTATTAATTTTTGATTTAGACTAGGATTAGATACCCTATTATTCTTTACTTATTGTTGATCTCGAACAGTATCAGTTTATTTTTTGTGGAATTCAAAGAATTTGGCGGTAAGTTATATCTTTTTAGAGGGGCCTGGTTCTTAATTGATAAACCACGATAGTTTATACCTTTATTTTTTCTTGTATATCTCTATATATGAATGTTTTGGTATTATATTTTCTTTAAATTTAATGTTTTAAATTTAGGTCAAGGTGCAGTTTATGTGAAGGATGAATTGGGTTACTTTAATTTAAAATAAGTTTTAATTTATCTATTTTGATAATTAGTGTTTAGGATTTAATAGTAATTTTCTTAAATTTGAGGTTTTGAATTTAAGTAATTTCTTATGTACATATCGCCCGTCACTCCTTCATGTAGGATAAGTCGTAACAAAGTAATTCTACTGGAAGGTAGGGTTAGATTATCAATTTATAGTTTATTTAAAACTTATTATTTACACTAATAGAAAAACTCTGGTTTAATTTGATTAGGTTTTTTGTTTAATTTAATAATTAATTTTAGATTTATTGTTTTTAGTATATTAGAAAATATTTGTTTTTAAAACTGATTAGGCTATTTATTTTTATTTAGGAATAATTTTTAGTACCTTTTGTATTAGGGTAATTTAAATTATAAAATTTATTTATTTTTTTCCCGAATATTATTGATTAATTTATTTATTCTTTTGATTGTTACATAAATCTTAGTAATTTGTTTTTGGTAATTAAAAGTTATTCGTTATATTTATATCTGGTTTTCTAGGATTTAAATTTAATTTATGATTTTTTGTGGAGTTTTAGTTTTTTTATTAAAGTCTAATTATATGAGGGATAAGCTTCATTGTTTTTTAAAATTTTTTTTATTTATATTTTTATTATTTTTAATATTCTTTTTTAGTTTTTAATAAATTAGGATTAATATTTTATATTTTTTAATATTTATTTTTTTTACTAGAATGTTTTATCTAATTTCTTGTTTTATAAATAATGATTTAATTAGTATAATTTTTATTTGATTTCTAATGAATTAGGCAATTTTAATTTTCAATTGTTTAACAAAAACATTTCTTTTAGGTTATTTGTTAAAAGTATATTCTGCTCAATGATTTTTTTAAATAGCTGCAGTATTTTGACTGTACAAAGGTAGCATAGTAATTAGTTTATTAATTGTGAACTGGAATGAATGGATTTATGAGGAATTATCTTTATTGGTTTTATTTTTAAAATTTTATTTTTGGGTAAGAAAGCTTAATTTATTATTTGGGACGAAAAGACCCTATAGAACTTTTAATTTATTTATTTATTTAATGTTTTTATTTATTTTCATTTTTATTTATATAAATTTTTTGTTGGGGTGATAAGTAAATATAAACTTTATTTTTTTTTTTCATTAATTTTTGTTTGTTTTGAGCCAATAATTAATTGATTATAAGATCAAGTTACCTTAGGGATAACAGCGTTATTTAATTGGGGAGTTCATATCTATAATTAAGTTTGCGACCTCGATGTTGAATTAAGATAAGGGTTTGAGGTAGTTTTCAAATTTTTAGGTCTGTTCGACCTTTAAATTCTTACATGATTTGAGTTCAAACCGGTGTAAGCCAGGTTGGTTTCTATCTTAATATATTTAGGTTTTATTAGTACGAAAGGACCATTAAGCTCAATTTTAATTGTTGGTTTTGAATAATTGATTTGGCAGAATAAAATGCTTTAAATTTAGGATTTATTTATATAATTAGTATTATATTCAATAATTATTTTTATTATTTTTTTATTTATTTTGTTGATGGTTTTAATTTCTGTTGGGTTTTTTACTTTATTGGAACGTAAGGTTATAGGTTTTATTCATATTCGAACAGGTCCTATAAGGGTTGGTTATTTTGGTATGTTTCAACCTTTCAGAGATGGGGCTAAGTTGTTTTTAAAGGAGTTTATTTGGCCTTTAAATTCTAATTTAATTATTTATTTATTTTGCCCAATTTATAGTTTAATTCTATCTCTATTTATTTGAATTTTGTTTCCGTTATTTGTTAATTTAGTAGATTTTAGTTTCGGGGTTTTATTTTTCTTATGTTGTTCTAGCTTTAGAATTTATTTTTTAATAATTGGTGGTTGATTTTCTAATAGTTCTTATTCTGTGTTAGGGGGTGTTCGAAGAATTTCTCAGGCTATTTCTTATGAGGTTTCTTTGTCAATTATTTTTTTGTGTCAATTTATTCTTATTGATGGTTATTCATTTTTAGATTTTAATTTATTTCAAGATTTTAGTTGGTTTTTATTTATTTCTATTCCTTTGTTTTTTTGTTGACTATCATGTAGTATAGCTGAAAGTAATCGTATCCCTTTTGATTTTTCTGAGGGGGAAAGAGAATTGGTTTCTGGATTTAATATTGAATATGGGTCAGGTGGATTTGTTTTTTTGTTTATTTCTGAGTATTCTAGAATTATTTTTATTAGAGTTTTAACTTGTTTAATTTTTTTAGGGGGAGATTACTATTCTTTCTATTTTTTTTTAAAATTAATTTTAGTTATTTTTTTTTTTATTTGGGTTCGTTGTTCCTTTCCTCGTTATCGTTATGATAAACTTATGTATTTGGCTTGGAAATGTTATCTACCTCTTAGTTTTAATTATTTATTTTTTTTTGTGTTTATTAAGTCTTTAGTATTTTATCATTTTTTTTTGTGAAGTTACTAAATTATTCTAACTTATATTTTCAAAATATATGCTTTATATTTAAGCTAAATAACTAGTTTAGTGTTTTGTCTCATATTTTTGTTAAAATTGGGTCTGTTGTAAAATACATAAAATATATAATGGTTAAAATTATTCCTGTTTTAATAAATGGGGTTTCTACCGGATTTGCCCCAATTCATGTTAATAATAAAATTACTATAATAAATGTTCAAAAGTTAATTTGTCTTATTGGGTAAAAATTGATTCCTCTAAATTTTATTTTTATGGATAGTGGTTTAATTATTAAGATTAAGATTGATATGAATAATGAAATTACTCCTCCGAGTTTATTAGGAATGGATCGAAGAATTGCATATGCAAATAAGAAATATCATTCAGGTTGGATGTGAATTGGTGTTACTATTGAGTTAGCTTGAGTAAAGTTGTCAGGGTCAGACAGTATATAAGGAGTGGTAAAATTGATTAATAGTATCATTGTTAATGTTATTAAAAATCTTATTATGTCTTTAATAGTAAAGTATGGATGAAATGGGATTTTATCTATTTCTGATTTTAACCCAATTGGATTATTAGACCCTGTTTCATGTAGGAATATTAAATGTATTACTACTATTGCTGAAATAATAAATGGTAGTATAAAATGTAATCTAAAAAATCGGGACAGTGTTGCATTATTTACTGCAAATCCCCCTCAAATTCATTTTACTATTATTCTTCCTATATATGGGATTGCTGAAAGTAGATTAGTAATTACTGTAGCCCCTCAGAATGATATTTGTCCTCAGGGTAATACATAACCTAAAAATGCTGTTGCCATTGTTATTAATATAATTAAAATTCCTATGGTTCATGTTTTAACTATTTTGTATGATCTATAATAAATTCCTCGTCCTGTATGTAAGTACAAACTAATGAAGAATAATGATGCTCCATTGGAGTGAATTGTTCGTATTAATCATCCATACGAAACGTCTCGTGTAATATGGTTTACTCTGTTGTATGCTATTCTTACATCAGGGGTGTAGTGTATTGAAAGTAAGATTCCTGTGATTAATTGAATTATTAAACATATTCCTAATATTGATCCTAAGTTTCATCAGTTTGATAAGTTAATTGGGGCTGGTAGATCAATAATTGAATAATTAATTATTTTTATTATTCTTGATTTTTTTCGTATCGGTTTATTCATATGTTTTTGCTCGTAGAGGTCCTTCATAGTGTTTTACAATTTTTGAGATCGAAATTATTGTTAGTAGTAAGTATAAAATTATTATAATCGATGTTATTATTGTTTTTCTATATATTTTTCTTATAGACAGTTTTTCTAATTTTTTATCTATTTGAATTATTTGAATTTCTGAGTTATTTTCTATTAATATTTCGTCAGTTATAAAAATTTGAATAAATGAGATAAGTAAAATTTTTTTGTTAGTTTTAAATTTTTCATTAGATGCAAGTCTTCTTATGTATATAAATAGAATTAATAATCCTCCAATTATTATTAAAAATGTAATTATAATAAATCATGATGATGATGATATTTTGTTAATTAATATAATTATAATGAATGTTTGACTTAGAAGTATTACTCCTATGGATATTGGGTTCTTTAGAAATAATGTTGTGATAGAAATTAATATTATAATTTTAATTATTAATATTTTTATTTCATCAATTAGTTTAAATAAAATATAAATTTTGGGGATTTAAGATATGATTATTTGTTTTGATGATGTTTTAGGGTTATAAACCTTTTTCAATTTACAAAATTAATATTTTTTAAAATTACTAAAACTTATGAGTTGAGTTTTTGTTATATTTATATATATTTTAGGTATTTTTTCTTTAATTTTTATTAAAAATCACATTTTATTAAGTTTAATGAGTCTAGAGTTTATTGTTCTTTATTTATTATACTTTATTTATTTTTATTGTTTAATATATGAAGGTTCTTTTTATCTATATGTTCTTCTTATAACTTTTTTTGTTTGTGAAGGTGTTTTGGGATTAAGTTTGCTTGTTTTTATGATTCGTACTCATGGTAATGATTATTTAAATTCTTTATTTATATGATAAGTTTGTTTATTTATTATTTAATAATGGTCCCTATTTTTTGCTTTCCAGTTTCAGTTTTTTTCCAATTTTTATTAATTTTTTCTTTAAATTTAGTTTTATTTTTAAATTTTATTAGTTTTTATAGAAATTTAGGGTATGGATTTGGGTTGGATTATTATTCTTTTGGCTTGCTTATACTTACTATTTATGTTGTAAGATTAATGGTTTTTTCTTTTTTTAGTTTAAATCCATTAATTTTATATTTTGTTGTATATTTGCTTTTGTTTATATTAATAATGGTTTTTTTTACTTTAAATATTTTTTTTATATATTTATTTTTTGAATTTAGTTTAATTCCTTTAATTATTTTAATTTTTGGCTGAGGGTATCAACCTGAGCGTTTAGTTTCTGGATTATATTTATTTTTTTATACTATAGTTGCTTCTATACCTTTTCTTTTTTATGTTCTATATATTTATATAAATTTCGGTAGAGTTTTTTTTGATTATAAATATGGGGATTGCTATAGTTTTCTGGTGCATTTTTGTATATTTTTAGTTTTTATAGTAAAGTTTCCTATATACATATTTCATTTTTGGTTACCTAAGGCTCATGTTTATTCCCCAGTTTTTGGATCAATAATTTTAGCTGGTTTAATATTAAAATTAGGAGGTTATGGCATTATTCGATTAATATTTATTTATGAGAACTTATTTTTTTGTTATTCTTATATTTGATTTTCTTTTGGAATTTATGGTTCATTAATAGTAAGTTTTATTTGTTTTATACAAGGTGATATAAAATGCTTAATTGCTTATTCTTCAGTGTCTCACATAGGTTTATGTATTTTAGGTTTATTGACAATAAGAAAAGTAGGTATTTTAGGTTCTTATTATTTAATAATTGGCCATGGATTATGCTCTTCAGGATTATTTTATCTTTCTAATATTATTTATTCACGTCTTTTAAGACGAAGATTTTATTTAAGAAAAGGCTTGCTTATATTTATACCTAGAATTTCAATGTGAATATTTATTATATGTTTTTTTAACATAGGGTGTCCTCCAAGATTAAATTTTATTAGTGAAATCTTTATTTTAATTAGAATTCTTAATTATTGGCCTTTTTCTTTATATTATTTTGTTATAGTTTCTTTTTTAACAGCTTGTTTTTGTATTTATTTATTTAGTTTTAGTCAACATGGGTTTTTTAGAAATCTTTATAGATTCTCTTTCCCATATTTTCATGATTATTTAATAGTTTATATACATGTTATTCCTATCTTTATTCTTTTATTTACTTTAGGATTTTCTTTTTACTTATGTATTTTATAAAAAATTAAGGATTGTGGATTCTTAGAAGTTATTATTAATAGCCGTAAGTAATTATTATTTTAAATTTTTATTTTTTAATATTTTTTTTGTTTTTTATTATATTTTTACTTGGATTTATTGTTAGATTAATTTTCATTTTGAATGATGTCAGAATCTTTTTAGAATATTTTTTTATTACAATTAATTCTGTAAATGTTTATTATATTATTTATTTAGATTGACTAAGAATTTTATTTGTTTCTTGTGTTTTAATTATTTCTTCTCTAGTAATTTTATACAGATCTCAATATATAGGTGGTTTTAGATTTTCATATATTCGTTTTTTATTTATAATTACTTTATTTGTACTTAGAATATTCTTAATAATTTTAAGTCCTAGATTAATCAGAATTTTATTGGGTTGAGATGGGCTAGGGCTTATTTCTTATTGTTTAGTAATTTATTATAGATCTTCTAGTAGATATTTATCTGGGTTTTTAACTTGTATAACTAATCGAATTGGAGATATTGGTTTATTAATTTCTTTAAGATGAATGTTTTCTTATGGAAGTTGACACTTTATGTTTTTTAATGGGTTTTATTGCAATTCTATTTTTTTTTTAATAATTTTTTCTTGCTTTACAAAAAGTGCACAGATCCCTTTTTCTTGCTGATTACCAGCAGCTATAGCTGCTCCAACACCTGTATCCTCTTTAGTTCATTCCTCAACTTTGGTCACTGCTGGTGTTTATTTACTAATTCGATTTTTTTATAATTTAGAAATTTTTAGAATCTTTTTTATTTACTTAAGAATAATTACCTTATTATTTTCTTCTTTATGTGCAAATTTTGAATTTGATTTAAGGAAAATTATTGCCTTGTCTACTTTAAGTCAACTTGGATTGATAATAGTTTCAATTTTTTTAAATTTAGTAGATTTAAGATATTTTCATCTATTAAGTCATGCTATATTTAAGTCACTATTATTTTTGTGTTCTGGTATTTTAATTTTTTATATGTCAGATAATCAAGATATTCGGTTTATAAGATCTGTTTGTATAAGAATACCTGTAACTTCCTGTTGTTTTAATATTGCTAACCTTTCTCTTTGTGGGATTCCTTTTTTATCAGGATTTTATTCAAAAGATTGTACTCTGGAATATTCTATTTTTGGAGGGTTAGGACTTCTTTTAGGTTTTATATTTTATTTAAGATTAGGATTAACTTGTTGCTATAGAATACGTCTTTTTTATTATTCTATGGTTTCATATAATAAATCTATTCCTATAACATTGTTATCTGATAACATTGATTTCATAAAAATTAGAGTAATTTTCTTATCTTTTTTTTCTGTAATATTTGGGTGTTTGATAATTTGATTAATAAATTTTGATTTCCATTTTTCATTTATACCAATAAATTTAAAAATTCTTGTATTATTGAGAATTAATCTAGGGTTATGATTTGGTTACGAGTTAAATAAATTTTCCTATATTTACAATTTTGAATTTTATTATTTTAACAGATTAATATGGTTTATAAATAGTTATATTCTTTATTTAATTAAGTTTTCTTATTATTATATACTGAGCTCAGAAGTTTGCTTGAATTGAGGTGAATATTATTTAGGTTTTGGTTATTCTTGATTTTTAATTTTTCTATCTAATATTCTTCAAAATATAATTATTTCATCTTTTAAAATTTCTTTATTATCCTTTTTTATTTGGTTTATATTAATTTATTAATGTTGAATAGCTTAAGTTAGAGTTTAATATTGAAGATATTAAGGTAAATTATTTTTTAACAAAATTCAAAAGAATGATCTTTTTTTTTATTGAAAATAAAATGTTTTTATAAACTATATGAATATAAGAAATAAACGGAGTTTAACCGCTTTGAAAATTAGTTAGCAGCTATTTTCATTCTTAATTTCTATTAATTGGAAAGTATTCATTATCCTTATTAACAATAAGATGCCTCTTAAATTTTGGCTTCAATTAAAACATGAGGTTTATATTCCTTAATTTTAGGTCGAAACTAAATGTAATTTTACTTCTTTGTTAAAGATTAACTTTATGGTACTTTTTAATTGCAAATTAAATGTTATATTTAACTATAATCCTATTTTGTTCAGTCTAATATTCCTTGAATTCATTCATTGTATAATCCCAAAATTAACACAAAAATAATTGATATGGAAGAAAATATTCATATTTTTAGTATTGAAAATTTAAACGATATAATTAACGGCATTAAAATAATAATTTCAATATCAAAGATTAAGAAAATAACTGCAATAAGAAAAAAATGAATTGAAAATGGCAAACGTTTTTTTGATATAGGATTAAACCCACATTCAAAAGGGGAGGATTTTTGATAATCTAAAATTGACTTTTTTCCTATTATTATAATTATTATTATCATCATAAACATAATTATATTAATTAAAAATAAATATACTAGAGTTATATTAATTATTCATTTTATTTTAAACCATTTAGTTGGAAGCTAAGTATACTTTTTATACTAAATGAATATTCACCTCACCAGTAAATTATAATATATAAAAATAATCAAACTACATCAACAAAGTGTCAATATCATGCTGATGCCTCAAATCCTAAATGATGTATTTTTGATATATGTAATTTTCTTATTCGAATCATTGAAGTTAAAATAAATAATGTCCCGATAATTACATGAATTCCATGAAATCCAGTACTTAGAAAAAATGTTGATCCATAAATTGAATCAGAGATAGAAAACGATGAATTATAATATTCAAATAATTGTAATAATGAAAAATATACTCCTAGAATTACTGTAATAATTATTCTTTTGACTGTTTGACTAAAATTATTTATTAGTAAAGAATTATGAGCTCAAGTTAATGAAATACCTGAAGATAATAAAATTATTGTATTTAATAATGGAATTCTTAAGGGATTAAAAGATTTTACTCTTTTTGGGGGCCAAAGTAATCCAATTTCAATATTAGGGGAAAGTCTTCTGTTTAAAAAGGCTCAAAAAAAAGATAAAAAAAATATAATTTCTGAGACAATGAATATTACTATTCCAATTTTTATTCTTAAAATTACTTTTTTTGTGTGCAATCCTTGAAATGTTGATTCACGAATAACATCACGTCATCATTGAAATATTATTAATAATAAAATAATAAAAGATAAAATTATAGGTTCAATTTTTCCTTGACAAAATCATAAGGCTAATCCTGAGACTATAGATATAATTCTAATAGACCCAAATAAAGGTCATGGTCTTTTGTCTACTAAATGATATGGATGATTATTCATTTAAATTTCTCTTGAATACAATGTAGTTAATGTTATAAATACATAAGATTGAATAATAGCTACTGCTATTTCGAATACTATTAACATTATAAAAAATAAAGACATAAGTATTAAATAATTTAATGATGAAAAATTTCTACCTAATAAAGACATAAGTAAATGACCTGCAATTATATTAGCTCTCAATCGAACAGCTAATGATATAGGTCGAATTAGATTTCTAATTGTTTCAATTAAAACCATAAATGGTATAAGTAAATTGGGGGTCCCTATCGGAACGAGGTGAATAAATATTGATTTTGTTTTATTTATTCACCCATGGATTATAAAAGATATTCATAATGGAATAGCCAAAGATATTGAAAAAACTAATTGTGAAGATGGAGTGAATACATAAGGTATTATTCCTGCTAAATTATTAATTAAGATAAATAAAAATACTGTAATAAAAATTAATCTTCTTCCATTATATTTAATTGAAGATTTAATTTCTTTATTCATTTGAATAATAATAATTTTTATAATCTTATCTAATGAGTTTATTGATACTCAGAATTTTTTTGGTACTAATAAAAATAAAATAAAAGATCTTATCCAATTGAGTGATAATATCCCAGTGCATGGGTCAAAAACTGTGAATAAGTTTATTATCATTTTCAATTAAATTTTAGTTTTTTTGAGGATTTAAACTTAGATTTTATTGCTTCTGAATAAAAATAAATAATTGATATTAATATTAAAATTAAACATAAATTTATTAGTAACATAGTAGTTCATCATATAGGGGCTATTTGAGGAATAAAGATCTACTTATATGTAATTTTAATTTGACAAATTAATGTTTTAGTTAAACTAAGTTCTTTCACTAAGAGTATTTATTAGCTACTATAACTTGGTTTAAGAGACCAATACTTATATTTAAGATACTTAATGAATTTAATTTTATTCATTTTATAAATCTTGACATATTAATAAATTCAATTACAATTGGCATAAATCTATGATTAGTCCCACAAATCTCTGAACATTGACCGAATAATAACCCAGGTCGTGAAGAAATTAAAATTCCCTGGTTAATACGCCCCGGTAATGCATCAATTTTAATCCCTAGGGCAGGGACAGTTCATGAATGAATAACATCCAAGGAAGAAACTAGTATACGAATATTTATGTTAAATGGAATAATTAATCGATTATCAACATCAAGTAAACGAAATTCATTAATATATAAATCTAAAGTAGGCTTTATATATGAATCAAATTCTAAGTTTATTAAATCTGAATATTCATATGATCAAAATCATTGATGACCAATTGCTTTAATAGTTATTAAAGGTTTATTAATTTCTTCTGATATATAAAGAATTCGTAATGAAGGTAATGCAATCATAACTAACATAAAAGCGGGGATTAAAGTTCAAATGATTTCTAACATTTGGTTCTCTAACTGGAAGCGATTGGATATTTTTATTGAAATAAGCGTATACATAATATATAACACTATAATTGTAATTATTATAGAAATTATTATTGTATGATCATGAAATATAATAAATTGTTCTATTATCGGTGAGCATGCATCCTGAAATGAAATTGTTATTCATGAATAAATTACTAATAAAATATTTTTATTTATAAATGAATCTTAAGCTCATTGCATTTAACTTTCTGCCATATTAGATAATTAAATACAATTGGTAATTCTGAAAATGAGTGCTCTGAAGGTGGTGTTTTTTGTAATCATTCTGAAGAAGAATTATTATTTTTTTTAAATAGTGAGATTCGTTTAGATACTATTCTTTCTCATATAATAAAAATAAATATAATAATTCTTAAGGTAGAAATAAGTCTACCAATAGATGAAATTATATTTCATATAGTATATATATCAGGATAATCTGAATATCGTCGAGGGAATCCTCTTAATCCTAAGAAATGTTGAGGGAAAAATGTTAAATTTACTCCTATAAATATTATAAAAAATTGAATTTTTAATCATTTTTGATTTATTGACATCCCTGTTAATAAAGGATACCAATGAATAAATCTTCCTAAAATAGCAAATACAGCCCCTATAGAAAGAACATAGTGAAAATGTGCAACTACATAATAAGTATCATGTAAAACAATATCAATGGATGAGTTAGATAAAATAATTCCTGTTAATCCCCCCATAGTAAACAAAAATACAAACCCTGATGATCAAAGTATTGAAATAGATATTTTCAATGAAACTCCATGCATAGTTGCTATTCATCTAAACACTTTAATTCCAGTTGGGATTGCAATAATCATAGTAGCAGAAGTGAAGTAAGCTCGGGTATCTACATCCATACCAACAGTAAATATATGATGAGCCCATACCAAAAAACCTAAAATTCCAATTGATATTATTGCATAGATTATGCCAATAAACCCAAATGATTCATTTTTTCCTCTTTCTTGTGTAATTATATGAGAAATTAACCCAAATCCTGGTAAAATTAAAATATAAACTTCAGGGTGTCCAAAAAATCAAAATAAATGTTGGTATAAAATTGGATCGCCACCTCCTGAAGGGTCAAAAAATGATGTATTAAAGTTTCGATCAGTCAATAATATAGTAATAGCTCCAGCCAAAACCGGCAAAGACAATAATAACAAAAAAGCAGTAATTACAACTGACCAAATAAATAAGGGTGTGCGATCCATTTTTATACCAGAAGATCGTATATTAATAACTGTAGTGATAAAGTTTACTGCACCTAAAATAGACGAAACTCCTGCTAAATGAAGTGAAAAAATAGCCAAATCTACTCTTGGACCAGAATGTGAAATAGATGAAGATAATGGGGGGTAAACTGTTCATCCTGTCCCGACTCCTATTTCAGTAATTGAACTAATTAAGAGAAGGGTTAAAGAAGGTGGTAAAAGCCAAAATCTTATGTTATTTAGTCGTGGAAACGCTATATCTGGTGATGAGATTATTAAAGGTAATAATCAGTTCCCAAAACCACCAATTATAATAGGTATAACTATAAAAAAAATTATAATAAATGCATGAGACGTAACAATTACGTTATAAATTTGATCATTGTTGATTAATGGTCCGGGTTGACCTAACTCAATACGAATAATCAATCTTATTATTATCCCAACCATTCCAGCCCATATTCCAAAAATAAAATATAAAGTTCCAATATCCTTGTGATTAGTAGAATAAAACCATTTAATCATAGAAATTAATGTGTCTGATTTAAGAAGTAAACTGTAAATTTATTTAAGGAATAATATTCCCTTTAATAGTTTATATATTTTAACTAAAAATATTAGATTGCAAATTTAATGATGAAATTTTCTATAAGCTAAGATTTACCTTAAAGTAATTTTAACTTTGAAGGTTAATAGTTTAATTAACTTAAAATCTTAACTTAAGAATTTAAATGATAAAAATAAAGGAGATAATGTTAATACTAAAATTATTATTCATGATTTGTCTTCTTGTAAACTAATTAAATTCCATTTTATTTTTATTCTTGAAAAAGTAAAAATTAGAAATCTTATCCGCATATAAAAAAATAAAACTATTATAGAAGTAATTATAATAATAATCAATGTAAAAAAACTTTTATTTAAAATTATAACTTGGATGACTATAATTTTAGCTAAGAATCTAGTTATAGGAGGCATACCCCCTATTGAAATTAAAACCATAAAAACCTTAAGTTTTATAATTTTAAATTTGTTATTAATAATTATTTGATTCAAATAAGTCAAATTTATTAATCTTAAAAATAAAATTAGAATTCCAAAAGTAAATATATAAACAATTAAATACAATATTCAAACCGAATTTAATGATAAAGAAGCTAAAATAAATCCCATATTAAAAATTGATGAATAAGTTAATAATTTACGAACTGAATTTTGATTCATTGCTAAAGTTGACCCTAAAATTAAAGATCTAACTAAATAAAAATTTAATTTTATATTCAAATAAGTTAATAAATTTAAGGGGGCAATTTTTAAAATTGTTAAAATTAAAAACAAATTTAATCATTCCAAACTTTCTGAAATTTGAATTATTCAGTTATGAAGTGGGGCAATTCCAATTTTGAGTATAATAGAATAAACAATTAATTGATTAAATCTTATATTCTTGTGTGAAACCATCATTAAAACTCCCAGTATTATTAATGATGATCTAACTCTTTGAATAATAAAATATTTTAATGTAGATTCTGATCTTATTAGTCTCTTTTTACATATTAAAGGTATAATGGATACTAATGAAATTTCTAAACCTGCTCAAATTAATATTCATGAATTAGAAGAAATAGAAACTAATATTCCTAAGTTTAAAGTAAAAGTAAATAACATTTTATTAAAATTTATAATAATTAAAAAGAAGGATAATTAATCCTATAGTTAGGGTATGAACCTAATAGCTTAATTAGCTTATCTTTTTATTGTAAATTAGTGTATGAAGCATATAAGATTTTGATTCTTAAGGCTTAAGTTTAAATCTTAAATTTCCAATAAGAGTAAATTTTACATAATTTATTCTATCAAAATAATCCTTTAATCAGGCACCTTATTTAACTGTTTTAGTAAAATAATTTTTATTTAAATGATATAATCAAAAAACTATATTAATTCTAAAATAATTCCAAATTATTAATTTTTAAATTAAATGAGAATTATAATTTAACATAAATATATTTTAATCTTAGATTTATAAATAAAAATATCTAAATTAACTTATAATATTAAATTAATACATAATAAAACTAAGAATACAATTATATATTAATATTAAATCTATTCTCTTCTTCTAAAGAGAATAGATTTAAATATTAGTAATATATTTGTTATTTAATTAAATATATATTATTATTTTAAAATAAATATATAATTTATTTATTTATATTTAAATATTAATATATATATATGTATTATATGTTCATATATTTATAT